GGATGGGAATTTATGATATGAAAAGACAATTTCTATTTCTAATAAATATGGAAAAAAATGTAGAACCTAGAAAAGAAAGAAAAAATTATAGGAATTACTAGTCTTAGAATCGAGTTGGACAAAAAGAAAGATTTGATTTTCGTGAGTGATTTGATCAGTTGTACGATACCTTTGTTATTTTTACTTTATTTATTTTCATTTTTACTCATTAAATTCAGGAGTAGATTCATTCACATAATATCTCAAATGACAAGAAAAAAAGGTGTTATTGTTATAAGGTCACTCTTTATTCTAAAATCGAAAAATAGATTCGATACGATTAAAAAAAAAGATCAAAAGAAAAGAGAAATGATTTTCAAATTTTGTTCTATATGGATTCGAATTTCTTACTATTTTATTATTTGAATATTAGTCTACTCAAGAATTATCTAATGAATCACTTGATTCGAAATTAAGGGATAGGTAGACATTACAAATGATTAATTGATCTCTTTTTCTACCTGCCTTACTCTATGTTTTTGTTAATCCCGTCTATAATGATTGATGAATTAACAACTATCAATTGAACTTATTCTTTCATTTGAATTGGTATTTTTGCTTGTCTTCGTATATTGAAACTTAGGGAAGTGCTTTCTAAACATATGTATAAAAAGAACACATTTCATTTAGCTCCTTCATCTTCATGCTTACTATAACTAGTTATTTCGGTTTTCTACTAGCAGCTTTAACTATAACCTCAGCTCTCTTTATTGGTCTGACCAAGATACGACTTATTTGAAATTAATTGAATGAACACAACGCATAAAAAGAAATCTTTCTGTGGTATTGATAGACTCTACCTTAGAGAGTCAATTTCCAATTAGTGGTCATTGAGATTCATGGGCAATGCGGATTAATATGTAGGGATAGATATTACCTCTCCTTTTTCCCTTTCAAAAAAATTGAAATGATTGAAGTTTTTCTATTTGGAATTGTCTTAGGTCTAATTCCTATTACTTTAGCTGGATTATTTGTAACTGCATATTTACAATACAGACGTGGTGATCAGTTGGATCTTTGATTAAATTAATTAACATCTTTTTTTTTTAATTGACCTCCTCTTTTCTTTAATCCAAAGGAGGTCAAATTAAGATTACTGGTCAATTATTTAATTGTAATTTTGGGACTAACCTAACCAAGAATTGAATCACGCTCTGTAGGATTTGAACCTACGACATCGGGTTTTGGAGACCCACGTTCTACCGAACTGAACTAAGAGCGCTTTCTTATCTTCTTATCATTATCACACTAGCTAAAACTAAAAAAAAAAGAAGAGGATTTTTTTTATAACCCGAATACATCTTGTATGCATAAGACTATCATATAGAATATGATATAATAAAAAAAGATTATGTATGCCTGATTTTAATCGATTTCAATAAATCCCTCGTTACTGCTCAGACGAGAAGTAATAGGTAGGGATGACAGGATTTGAACCCGTGACATTTTGTACCCAAAACAAACGCGCTACCAAGCTGCGCTACATCCCTTTCAATTGGTCTACAGTGTCATTTTATAGAATCCCTGTCTTGTTTTCAAAATCCTTATTTTCTCCATTGATATATCCAAGTTATCTTGCCATTTCTTTTTTTTATTCTCATGTAACATATAATAATAGTAGAAGGCTTATATACACATGAATATGAAACCCATCGTAAAAAATAACTAAAAAAAGGGAATACTTTTTGGGAATGCTCAGTCGGAAGGGACGTCTTTTTCGGTTTTAAGAAAAGAAAAATCTTATCTACCGGATCATTGTAGATTTCAATTGGAATTAGGAATTCCGTGTACAAATACAAGCGGTCCTTAACTACTTACATATATATTATATCGGATCATATATGTATTAACATTAGGCATTACAATAAATAATACAATAAATAAAAAGAATAAAGAAGGAGGATTTAAAATGCGAGATCTAAAAACATATCTTTCCGTGGCACCGGTACTAAGTACTCTATGGTTTGGGGCTTTAGCAGGTCTTTTGATAGAGATCAATCGTTTATTTCCGGATGCGTTGACATTCCCTTTTTTTTCATTCTAGTTATTGACATGGGAAGGGGTGAAGAAGATTAGAGATAGAATCAAAAGATTTGTGACTAATCCCTCCCCCTCTTTTTTTTTTAGAAAAAATCGAATTCGATACAATATATTAAGTAGAAGTATAATCAAGAAAGGAGGAAAGAGAAATAAAAAAGTAGATTCAACCTCGGCGAAATTCGGGTTTTCTCCAATTCCATTTAGAAATAATATTGTGAGAACAAAAATGTGTCTAGGGCAAGAAGATCATACAAGATCTTTTAATAAAATACTGTACATTGAATCGAATTCGATTCAAAATATACCTAAATATTAGTTTGTTGTTTTACTTCTTATTTTTTTATTTCTTTTTTCGCAGAAAGTAGAAGAATTGGTTGAATCAAAAACGCAAAGGAGGTTCATGGCCAAGGGTAAAGATGTCCGAGTAACGGTTATTTTAGAATGTACCAACTGTGTTAGAAACGGTCTTAATAAGGAATCAAGGGGTGTTTCCAGATATATTACTCAAAAGAATCGACACAATACGCCTAGTCGATTGGAATTGAGAAAATTCTGTCCCTATTGTTACAAACATACGATTCACGGGGAGATAAAGAAATAACTCGAATCAAGTGCCTGTGTGTCACTCTTACAAGTAACACGAAAAGGACATATTCTATATATACCATATTATTCTATATATTTTCATTTTAGTTAACATAATATAACTAACTAAAAAAAAAGCCAAATCAAATCCTATATTTTGAATTTGAAATCTTTTTGGATCAAATTGAAATAGGATTTTGAGGATAAGGAATAAACAAACCATGGAAAAATCCAAGCGACTCTTTCTTAAATCCAAGCGATCTTTTCGTAGGCGTTTGCCCCCGATCCAATCGGGGGATCGAATTGATTATAGAAACATGAGTTTAATTAGTCGATTTATTAGTGAACAAGGAAAAATATTATCTAGACGGGTAAATAGATTAACCTTAAAACAACAACGATTAATTACTATTGCTATAAAACAAGCTCGTATTTTATCTTTGTTACCTTTTCTTAATAATGAGAAACAATTTGAAAGAAGCGAGTCGACCGCCGGAGCTACTGGTCTTAGAACCATAAATAAATAAAAAAAAGTAGACTTACTTTACTCCTCAATTGAACCCAAATAAAAATCCGAACTCAAACACAGATTGATATTTTGTTCGAAAAATCATAAGAAAAAAATTGGGGAAGAAGAAGAAATCTTTTTTTATTGGATATTGGACATATTCGCTCATTTCATTTTGAACGACTTTATCATATTCTCTTTATCATACTAATTTCTACTCTACCTTCCCGGAGTTCATTCTCCAGCGAACTCCATTTAAAATATTCTGACAAATTCCTTACAATTTCCTTTTTTATTTTATGATCTGATCTCATTAGAAATCATATAAAGACAATTCCTATTTAATATAGCTATTTGTGCAAGTATTTTACGATTAAGAAGCAACTGTCTCTTGTACAGATTGTGTATTAATCTACTATAACTATAGGATACTCTATTTCCGCGAATTACTGCATTTATCCGAGTGATCCACAAACGACGAAAATCTATCTTTTTCCTATCTCTATCTCGATGAGACGAAACCAAAGATCTTATTTTCTGTTGAATAATTGTTCGAGTAAGTCTTGAACGAGCCCCCCGAAAGCTTGATGCAAATAAACGAATTTTTGTTCTACGTCTCCGAGCTATATATCCTCGTCTAATTCTAGTCATTGAATAAATGAAACTTTCATGAATAACTAATTGATTTCCTTTCTTTCAGTTATTCTTTTCCCTTTTCCTAGTTTATTAATAACAAAACGGATTCTTCCAATGTATAAAATAAAAATTCCAATGGCTTTTGCTACTATAACCTTCCCGACCACGATTTGTCTTTTCTTTTTTTATAGTCATTTCACCTCGAAACGAGTATTGATACTAGGTATCAAAAAACAGAAAAAAGTAATAAATAGAAATGAATAACGAAATAGTGGATTCCATCGTTTCTATGGTTATGTCTTAAACGGTGAGGTCCTTTATATATACCGGAGTCCCTTACTTCATTTAATCAATGGTATTAGCAAGTTGTACAGTTTACATTCTTCGGCTCTACCTATGAATTATCTAGTAATAGGTCTTTCACAACGAGATCTACCTATACAGTAACGGTATTTAATTATGAAAATTGGATGGGGTAGCTGACCCTCTTAGTCCGTTTTTGCAAGAGTATAGGCATAAGATTTCGGCTTTGAAAATAGGATTTCCCCGCTTAATGAATAACTATTTGTTACCAATGAGGAATTTTTTCTCATCGGAAACCATAAATTTCATATACAATAGAAGAATTGAATAGATCTTTTTTTTTAGTTTTCGATATATAGATAGTGAACGACCTTCTTCCTTCCATTTTATACTATTCACTAGTACTGATCATTGATACTGGAAAATTTCTTTCCCTTTTTTTTCTACCAATGGTGATCTGAACGAGTCGCACATACACCCTAGTACATGTTCCTCGACGCTGAGGACATCCCCCAAGAGCGGGGGATTTCGTGACATTTCTGATTGGCTGTCTTGTGTTTCTAATAAGTTGTTTAATAGTTGGCATGTTGAATCGTATACATAATAAATGGGCTGGTTTAGATCGATCCTAACCGGATGATTATGAATTACTTCTCTATTTAATAGATGAATAGAATATTATTAAACCCGGTAATAAGTAAGAAGAGAAAATCTCAAAGTGGCAATTTGCTTAAACTTACTGCTATTTTTTTTTATTCAATCGCTACAAGATCAACAATTCCATGAGCTTGGGCTTCTGTTGCTGACATAAAAACATCCCTTTCCATATCTTCGGATACAACCCATAGGGGTTTGCCCGTTCTTTGTACATAAACTCTTGTGATGGTTT